AAATTCGAGTTCGAACCAGTGGATAAGATAGATAAACAGAAATAGATAAACAGATAAGAACTAGGTTCGCATAATTCAGTAATTTCTGTTTGTTCTCCTAATTGATTGATTGCAATTAAACTCGGCCCAATCCTTTTCCTAAAAAAAAAGGATTGGGCCGAATAAAGAATGACCATCCTATACATTGTTGGATCCATAGGATTAATTATAGATCCTTGGGATTGGTGGATTATTTTCTATCCCGCAGTTTCAGGCTATAGATCAAGCCAAGGGGGGCTCCTCTCTACCTACCCTGTATATTGTCTTTTTCATTTCATGTTGCAATAGAAACTTATTATTTGATTATATGATACGAGATTATACGAGAATGAATTCTTCATTTTATTTATAGGTTTATAGTATAGGAAGAAACAACTATTTATCTTTTTATCTTTTCGATGATAATTTTTTTGTACATGACATGAGAGAAACCTCTTTTTATATTTCTAATTGAGGATTCTAGATTCTATCATAATATATATATCAATATATATATTGATAGCGATACCCGGAATTCCCCCAAAAAAGAATCATTTCTTTCAATACTCACCCGTTGTTAGTTAACAATTCCAATGATTGGATCATATGCTTAATTCTGATAGGAAATAAAATAGTCAAATGATTATTCATCGAATGACTATTCATCTATTATATTTTCATCAAATAGGGAGCAAGAAGACTCTATGAAAAAGTGGTGGTTCAATTCGATGTTGTCTAAGGAGAAGTTAGAACATAAGTGTGGGTTAAGTAAATCAATGGATAGTCTTAATGCTGTTGGACATACCGGTGGAAGTGAAGAGCCCATTCTAAATGATACGGAGAATAACATTCCTAGTTGGAGTGATAGTGGTAGTTATAGTTTCAGAAATGTTGATTATTTATTTGATATCAGGGATATTTGGAGTTTTATCTCTGATAACACTTTTTTAGTTAGGGATGGTAATGGTGACAGTTATTCTGTATATTTTGATATTGAAAATCAGATTTTTGAGATTGACAATAATAGTTTTTTTCTGAGTGAACTAGAAATTTTTTTTTCCAATTATTTGAATAGTAGGTCTAAGAGTAACAATCACGACTATTATCATTATATGTATGATACTCAATCTAGTTGGAATAATCACATTAATAGTTGCATTGATAGTTATCTTCGTTTTGAAGTCAGTATTCATAGTGACACTTTCAGCGGTACCGACAATTACAGTGACAGTTACATTTCTAGTTTCATTTGTACTGAAGGCGTAAGCGGTAGTCAAAGCAGGAATTCTAGTATAAGAACTGGTGGTAACAACCGCGATTTCAATATAAGAGGAAGATCTAATGATTTTGATATAAATAAAAAATACAGAAATTTGTGGGTTCAATGCGAAAATTGTTATGGATTAAATTATAAAAAATTTTTTAGGTCAAAACTGAATATTTGTGAACAGTGTGGATATCATTTGAAAATGAGTAGTTCAGATAGAATCGAACTTTTGATTGATCTGGGCACTTGGGATCCCATGGATGAAGATATGGTCTCTATGGACCCCATTGAATTTCATTCAGAGGAGGAACCTTATAGAGATCGTATCGATTCTTATCAAAGAAGGACAGGTTTAACTGAAGCTGTTCAAACAGGCATAGGTCAACTAAATGGTATTCCCATAGCAGTTGGGGTTATGGATTTTCAGTTCATGGGGGGTAGTATGGGATCCGTAGTAGGCGAGAAAATCACCCGTTTGATCGAGTATGCTACTAATCGATCTCTACCTGTCATTATTGTGTGTGCTTCTGGGGGAGCACGTATGCAAGAAGGAAGTTTGAGCTTGATGCAAATGGCTAAAATATCTTCTGCTTCATATAATTATCAATCAAATAAAAAGTTATTCTATGTATCAATCCTTACATCTCCTACAACTGGTGGAGTAACTGCCAGTTTTGGTATGTTAGGAGATGTTATTATTGCTGAACCCAACGCCTACATTGCTTTTGCGGGTAAAAGAGTAATTGAACAAACATTGAATAAAACAGTACCCGACGGTTCACAAGCGGCTGAGTATTCATTCCATAAGGGCTTATTTGACCCAATCGTACCGCGTAATCTTTTAAAAGGTGTTCTGAGTGAGTTATTTCAGCTGCACGGTTTCTTTCCTTTGAATAAAAACGCAAAAAAAAAAATATCGAAATAAAATGAAAATATAGAATAGAAGTGATTTCTATGTCTATCAAGAACTCCCATTTTTTACTTTTTTACTAGGAATCTTTGTTTGTTGGATTGAATTAGTTTAGTTAGAGTCGCGAACTTATAAAAAACTTGTTAATTTTAATAAAAAACCTTTTCTTTTATTATATTAGAAAGATAGAAAGAATAAAAGAAAAGGATGGGGGAATAAGAAAATTTCTTAAACTTAAAGCGGATTATCATATATATTTGTCTAAAAAGATGAATAGATACACTTCATTTAGTTCTCATTCCTTGCACTTATTAACTACTTAAATATTAATATTATTTAGAATAGTTTCTATATATCTATATAATAGAGATACTTATCATAAGATATCTTTATAATAGGTACAAATATTAAATCGGGGTACCCATTCTATGACAGATCTTAACTTACCCTCTATTTTTGTCCCTTTAGTGGGCCTAGTATTTCCTGCGATTGCAATGGCTTCTTTATTTCTTCATGTCCAAAAAAATAAGATTGTCTAGATCCGATGGGACCAAATTTCATCAATTTATTTCAACACTGAATAATAATACAGATATTTGTTTAGTGTAATATGGGACAATATGTGGCTTTTTCCGAACACAAACGAAAGAACTGTTATGCATGCGGATACATGATATCCGCATAAATGTATGTATATGATATGCGGGTATATCTGGTTAAAAATGATCGGCGAATATTTTTATAATAGAAAGTATATGTATCTAACCAATTATTCCTAATGGTTCATATCAGACTAGTGCTAGTTGATGAAAGTTACTTCGGCATCATGAAAAGTAAAGTCAAATTTTTTCTCAATTCCAATCGAATGCAACTGGATCTAGTATAGTATGAACTGGCGATCAGAACATATATGGATAGAACTTATAACAGGGTCTCGAAAAGCAAGTAATTTTTGCTGGGCCTGTATCCTTTTTTTAGGTTCACTAGGATTCTTAGTGGTTGGAACTTCTAGTTATCTTGGTAGGAATCTGATACCTGGATTTCCATCTCAGCAAATCATTTTTTTTCCACAAGGAATCGTGATGTCTTTCTATGGGATCGCGGGTCTATTCATTAGTTCATATTTGTGGTGCACAATTTCATGGAATGTAGGTAGTGGTTATGACCGATTCGATAGAAAAGAAGGAATAATGTGTATTTTTCGTTGGGGATTCCCTGGAATAAATCGTCGCATCTTCCTTCGCTTCTTTATGAAAGATATCCAATCAATCAGAATGGAAGTTAAAGAGGGTCTTTTTCCTCGTCGTATTCTTTATATGGAAATCAGAGGCCAAGGAAACATTCCCTTGACTCGTACTGATGAGAATTTGACTCCGCGAGAAATTGAGCAAAAAGCTGCTGAATTGGCCTATTTCTTGCGCGTACCAATTGAAGTATTTTGAAATGAACCGAACGAAGAATGAATGTTTTCTCCACATAATAAAAGGAGCTTGCTAATTTCCTTTTTTTTTAATACAATTGAAGTTTCCTCAAACTGTTCATTCGAGAAAAACATGTTAGATTCCATTTCCTCGTTCCGTTGACGCAACAACCCGCTAGAATAAAACAAAAGCTGGGGAACGTATATGGAACAACTACAACTATTCCAACTATAATATAATAAATATAATAAACTATAATAAGAATACATTTTTTCTATACCAAAACCTTTTTGTATGCGTATACGGCCCAACTCAATTCTTTTATACTAGTAAAAAGTCTAATAAGTCTAATTAAATATGAATTCATCAAATATCCGAATATGTATTTCGTAATACAGAATTAATCCTTTTAGGTTAAGCCTCAGATTTTGAACTGATACCGTATTCCTGTGCTGTGGTTAGACGGTGCAACATTTCGAAATAATTAATGGAATTGATCCGGGAGGGTTTTTCGAGTATTTATTGAAAGGAATAAATGAAGATGAAATTCGTTCGAATTTTCCCAATTGAGATACCCGGAAATCCAATTTACTTAATTTATTACTTAATTTATAATTTATTTACTTTTTATATATTAGAAATCTATTTCTCTATCTATTTATTTCTCATTTTTTTTCATCCGAAAAAGGACCCTTATTTTATTTCTATATTCCTTAATTCCTTCTGGATCTAAGGAGTCAATTATTATACAAAAATGGGAATAGATCCATGGGTTCCATACCTTGTTATAGAACTTGTGCTTTAGAGAAACATCAGATCAGATAGAGTTGACAAATGAAGCAGTTCATTAACAATTCACAGATAAAAAAAATGAAAAAAAAAGAAAGCATTGATTTCCCTCCCATATCTTGCATCCATAGTATTTTTGCCCTGGTGGGTCTCTCTCTCATTTCAAAAAAGTCTCGAACCTTGGATTATTAATTGGTGGGATACTAGGCAATCCGAAACTTTTTTGAATGATATTCAAGAGAAAAATGTTCTAGAAAAATTCCTAGAATTAGAAGAACTATTCTTGTTGGATGAAATGATAAAAGAATACCCAGAGATGCATATACAAAATATACAAAAGCTTCGTATAGGAATACACAAGGAAACGATACAATTGGTCAAAACACACAATGAATATCATTTCCATATCATTTTGCATTTTTCGACAAATATAATATGTTTCGCTATTTTAAGCGGTTATTTTATTCTGGGTAATGAAGAACTTGTCATTCTTAATTCTTGGGTTCAGGAATTCTTCTATAACTTAAATGACACAATAAAAGCTTTTTCGATTCTTTTAGTTACTGATTTATGGATTGGATTTCACTCGACCCATGGTTGGGAACTAATGATTGGTTCGATCTACAATGATTTTGGATTGGCTCATAACGACCAAATTATATCTGGTCTTGTTTCCACTTTTCCAGTTATTCTAGATACAATTGTGAAATATTGGATCTTCCGTTTTTTAAATCGCGTATCTCCTTCGCTTGTAGTCATTTATCATTCAATGAATGAATGAAGAACTTATTTGATCTCCTGATATCAATCCAAATTTTTCTTCGCGCATAAAGAAAGCATTTTCCATTTGACTTATTCTTTCTTTATACTTCTACCTCTTCAAGGTATTTGTCCTATTTCAATAGAATTATTTCAGTACAATGGCAGCGTGGATAGGGAACTATACTAGCTACCTATCTAATTTATTGTATAAATTCCTGGATGAATGATTGGATCATGCAAAATAGAAATACTTTTTCTTTTTCTTGGGTAAAGGAACAGATCACTCGATCTATTTCTGTATCGATCATGATATATGTAATAACTCGAACATCTATTTCAAATGCGTATCCCATTTTTGCGCAGAAAGGTTATGAAAATTCACGAGAAGCAACTGGGCGAATTGTATGCGCCAATTGCCATTTAGCTAATAAGCCTGTGGATATTGAAGTTCCGCAAGCTGTACTTCCTGATACTGTATTTGAAGCAGTTGTTCGAATTCCTTATGATATGCAACTGAAACAAGTTCTTGCTAATGGTAAAAAAGGGGCTTTGAATGTAGGGGCTGTTCTTATTTTACCCGAGGGATTCGAATTAGCCCCCCCCGATCGTATTTCCCCCGAGGTGAAAGAAAAGATAGGAAATCTGTCTTTTCAAAGTTATCGTCCCAATAAAAGAAATATTCTTGTAATAGGTCCTGTTCCAGGTCAGAAATATAGTGAAATCGTCTTTCCCATTCTTTCCCCCGACCCTGCTACGAAGAAAGACGTTCACTTCTTAAAATATCCCATATATGTAGGTGGGAATAGGGGAAGGGGTCAGATTTATCCCGATGGGAGCAAGAGTAACAATACAGTCTATAATGCTACATCCGCGGGTATAGTAAGCAGAATAGTACGCAAAGAAAAAGGAGGATATGAAATAATCATCGTTGATGCATCGGATGGACACCAAGTGGTTGATATTATACCTCCAGGACCAGAACTTCTTGTTTCAGAGGGTGAATCCATCAAGCTTGATCAACCATTAACAAGCAATCCTAATGTAGGGGGATTTGGTCAGGGAGATGCCGAAATAGTGCTTCAAGATCCATTACGCGCCCAAGGCCTTTTGTTTTTCTTGGCATCCGTTATTTTGGCACAAATTTTTTTGGTTCTTAAAAAGAAACAGTTTGAAAAGGTTCAATTATACGAAATTAATTTCTAGATCCAGAGATTCCTTACCATCAAGTTGGTAAAAAACGCGGAATTCTTGTCGATCAATACAATTAAATATATATGATCAAAAAATTCTGTAAATCCCTTTGCTTGCTTTGTTTATACTATTTTTTCGGGATGTATGGAATTCTTTACTTGTATCCCATTCCTAGCACTAGACAATAGGCATACAAAAACAAAGGAAGAGGAGACAGGGCAAGGACGGGATAAATGAAAGGAAGGGTACTGGATTATAAGTCTTACTAATCTTCTATTCGACACAAGAAAAAGGACTTTGTACCCTTTCTTGTGTCGTCTTGTATCGAAATAATAATGATTTTTTTCTTGTTCGCCAAAGATTACTATTTCTTCGTTTCCGGGTCTATCGGAATTCCTTTGTTTAGATTCATAAGAAGTAGTAGACAAACAAAAAGGGTTAGGGGGGGTAATTCATCGAGCAAACGAAACTTTTTCTATTATTCAATTAACTTCAACGTAGAATAGCACTTTTTTATAAAAGAAAAAGAAAAATTATTCAAACAAAAAAATTGACTTTAACTCTTTTTATTGAGATTTTATTGAGAAGCGGATTAGATTTTATTTTTACGCATACCCCAATCCTTTTTCTTTCATCACCTTTTTTATTTTATCTTTTTTTTTATAGAGTAAGGTTCTATTAGTTTAGTATGGAAATGATTTGCAGGATGTCTCATCCGTTTAAATCCATATAATTATCCAGAAAATCGATTGATTCCTTCTTGTTGCTTCTCGTAAGAGTTAATATTATATTATGGAGGAACGACAGAGCCTATAAATCAATCAATAGAAATAGATTCAATTCCGTTGTTCAAAAACATCATAAGAAACAAAGGAATAAAGTGGTTTGAAAGATCAGAGCAAAGGATCCATTTTGTCATTTCTACGAAAATTTTGATTATGTTGACTGGATAACTTTCCTATTTGTATGTTATGGAATAGATCAAAGTCTCATCTCGCTCTAAGAGTAAGCACTCAGCGGTACCTTACGCCTTTCTTTTATTATAGGCGTAAGGTACCGCTGAGTGCTTACTTTTTCATGTCTACAATCCAGTTCATCTGATTACTACAGAGATGAACCCAATCCGGAATATGAACCGTAAA